ATGCATCAGAATAATCAAAAGAAGTTCTGTTTATACACCATATCATATTTTGATTCTGCCAATTAGATAGAATCAATTGTAACCTGACGCACCGAACAAAAAAAAAAATAAATATGAGTAGAGTAGTGGAAGGAGAAAAGATAAAAAATCAATAAAAAAAAAGAAGGTGGGTAGAAAAACTTATTAGATACCATTGACTCCGGTATCTAATAAGTTTTACCTACTATTGGATTTGAACCAATGACTCCTGCCGTATGAAAGCAATACTCTAACCGCTGGGTTAAGTAGGTCCTTTATCATCAAAAAAAAATAGGACACATCGGGGATTATAGATGAAATATTACTTAATAAGCAATAGAAATAATAAGCAATAGAAATCCTTGGCAGGAAACGGATCAGAGAATTCTCATGTGGGATCATGAAATATCCATCTTGACAAGAAACTCTCTATATGTTAAGATATTTATGACTAAGGGCTATAGCTCAGTTAGGTAGAGCACCTCGTTTACACGCGCGCCAATGCTTTTTCAGGGGAGTCCATCATGCAATCAACAGAATTGATTTGATTGAGAAATCAATGTCTTACTCCATGGATTCGAGGGAACAAGAGAACAATAGCCTGACAAATATTAGGTTCGGTCCGAGTCAAGTACCAAATAGAACCCATCATTGATTTGATAATTGATAAGGTGAATACCCAGTCCATTCAATGCTAGGCATAATGAGTATAAGGACCTCAAAATAACCTCTTTTCATCCTATGAACTTTAAGGTGTATGAAGTATCATATTTGACTCTTGGAGCGGAGCGATAGAGACTCCATTTCACTTAGGTTGATCTAGTCCGGAGGCAGACCTACGTCAAGGTAACCCTTCTTTGAAACACTTTGGTATTGCTCCTGGATCAGAATCCAAATAATGAATCAGAGCACATGGAGCCATCTCGTTATCTTCTTATCTTCCTGTCAAGAAAAAATATGGTGGACTAGCTGATCTTTACATCAGTTGATGAAAGAGCCCAATGCAAAAAAAATGCATGTTGGGTCTTTGAAACAGTTCGAATCATTTCGATAAAAACCAGTTTGATCTGTTTTACCGAGAAGGTCTACGGTTCGAGTCCGTATAGCCCTATACATTACATTTCCATTTTTATATCATTTTTATTTCCTCATTAATACTTGTGGCCGGTCGGTTGGTTGGTCCATAGAAATGGAGTCATTCCCACATGCTCACGGAGATCCCCGGGGGAGAAAAATGAAAACAATTAGTCATTTCAATGGAGCCAATCAAGATGTTTCAAATATCGGATAAAAAACCCATTCTAATTCATTAATCTGCGTGGGTTAATTACATACAATTTTTTCCTCTTTTCTTGTCCATGATCAAAGAGTCAGTGATATGTGATATTCCTTTGCTTTTGTATACCCAATACTAGTACTAGTAAATTGACGAAGTCAAAATCATGACATGAGCCTGGCTAAAAACTCCAACCTGACCCAACCAAATCGAATAGCAAGTCACATGGATCGAGGACCTACTCTTGTTCTTGTATTTGTGGAAAAGCCAGCGTTTCAAAAACGAAGCTCTTTTTTAAGTTTCATTGTAAACAATGTAAAGTCAAATAGGCTTTTTGTATAACTTGCCTAGCAAAGGAAAAACAAGTAATCATTTTTCTGTTTCTGTACAATCCTTATCCTTTTTTATTCCAATCTACCCCAATCCAATTGCTCGTCATTCCAATTCTACTGATACAGACTTTATGCAAGAAAAGAAGATTAGGGGTCCATTTGCACTTGGACGAGTTAGGAATCCCCCAACTCATTACTTTTTGGCGGAACAACAATCCCAATTTATTGTTTCAGAGATCAAAAATGGGTTCTATTCTAAATGTATCAACGTTTGTGCCCTCTTTCTATGAGTTAGTTTGGGTTGGGGATTTAGTCTGTTGAATCGTTCGATAACGTGCGATTCCATCAGAAGTATCTTCTGTTGATCATTTACAATTCAGCCGACTCCACCACTACCACTGTGCTACGCTCCATTGTTCCATTGTGTAGGTTTGCTTCAAAAGAAACCCCTTTCTTTTATTGTTACGAGCGAAACCTAACCCATTGCTTACTAGGTGTTATTTTTTGAAATGAAAAAGTATTTCAAGCCATTCCATTTCGAACCAATTTCGAATACTAAAGATCGCGTGATTCTTTGAATACTTCTAACTGTATTTAAATAAGAATTAAATAACTCGGTGGTTTCTGGGGGCCAGGGTCAGGTAGGGATAGTACAATCCAAAAGTCTCCAGTTTAGGTATAGGAACATATGAGTTATTATATGTAATGTAAGGGTTCCTCGTAATTTAACGGATTGCATCAAATTCATTAAGTATAAATCTGGACAAGGAGATAGAATCTAATCGGTCGATGCATTCTATTCAATAGAAGCAATGATCGATTCTTTACCCGGATCTTAATGAAAAGAATAGACCAACACCAACCGAGAAGAATA